ATATTGATATTATTAAGGATCTCATCGAAAACTTACAGCAGCCTGCCAAACAAAAGCTAAGAGAAAAAAGAGCACAGGTATGACTGGCATAAAATCTACGATTGGATTCAAAAAAGCATAGGCTTCGGGCAATTTGCCGAAGAAAAAACTACTCGAATAAAGGGCAGAATTAAGACAGATCAAACTAAAGATCTTAAGCATAACAGACATTTTTTGTTCTTGGAGATAATTGCCTTTTGATTGAGTTATTGATATAAGGAAAAGGGAAGTAAGTACGGTAGGCAAAAAATACTTATTCCTCTTTTTGTTTGAACCCCCCAATCAAAAATCCTCAAATCGCAAAAATCAAACTTTCATACAATATCTTAATTGAATTCTATGTAATGATCAAGAAATTCAGTTGAATTCAATATCTACACGTATCAAACTACGTATATCAAAAGCCTAGTAACAATAGAATCGATTCTATAAATATTTGAAATCGAGTTGACAAACAACCAATACTGACAATAATTTTTATTATTGTCGAATATAAATCGAAATGGGGCGTCGCCAAGTGGTAAGGCAACGGGTTTTGGTCCCGCTATTCGGAGGTTCGAATCCTTCCGTCCCAGAGCATATTTCTTTTTTTCTTTATTCTATGAGACTCAATTTTTTGTTTTAACTTGAATCTTTAAGTTATGTTTCAAATTGAATGTTAGATGGAGTGTGATTCTTGTTTCTAATTTTAATCTTCGACAAATCTTTTTTTTGTTCAAAAGTGAACAAAGGAGGAATCGAGATATGAAAGAATCTCCATTCCCCATCTACTTTTCTCTATCCCGTAAATGAGGCGGCCTAAATTAGTAATTACTTTGTTTTTTTGTTTTTTGTGGGTCTCTTGAATTCTAACCAACTAACCTAAGGAGGTTGGTCCTAATTCAATTCGTCCAATAGGATGTCTTTGTCCGAATCTCATTAACAAACAAACAAGTAACCGGTGTCTTTTCTTTGAATCTTATTTTGAAGTATTTCGGGTTTGGCTCTAATGAAAAATTATCAATCTATATAAGGATGTGGTAATTTATCAATTTTATTTACTTTAGAGCAAGATTAGAGTGTCGAAAAGGTAATGACTCCGGGGTTAAACAATATTAAATGAAACAATTTTAAAGTAAACAATTAAAATTCATTAAATATATATATTATAATATATATTCTTCATATTATGTTCCCGATGGGATCTTGCTAAGACTTCTTCAGAAAAATCTTTACCCCAAATATCTAATCTATAATAGATTTTATATAAAATCTATTTTATAATTTTTTATATACTAGATTTGATCTATCTATATTGATATATATAGATAGAATGAAAGATCTATAGAAATAGAGAAAACGTATAGATCATGATGTCTATACATCAACCGAACCAACAATAGAACCTATGACTATTCATGATTCCATAATTGAATCAAGTCCATACCGGTTCCAAATTAGAGGAATGTTATGGTAAAACTTCGTTTGAAACGATGTGGTAGAAAGCAACGTGCGACTTGAAGGCCACGATCCGTTGTGGATTCTTACATCCACCATTTCATATAGGAATGAAGATGCTCTTGGCTCGACATCTTTTGTTCTGTTCCACGAGAACCCTTGTTGGGTTGTAATGGAAATAGTCCATGATGGAGCTCGAGTAGTTAGTTTTTTTATGGGGGCAGGGATCTAGGGTTAATGCCAATCAATAAATTGGAACAACTTCGTAAACATATCTTCGATATAGAAAGAATCCAATTCGAGGAAGTTTCCAAAAAGCTATTAGACTTGATCAAACTTTTTCGATCCAAAGTGTATCGTGCGGGAATCCACCGTCGTAGGATTCTTTGGTAGAAAGAAATCAAAAAAAAAGGTATGTTGCTGCCATTTTGAAAGTATTAAGAAACACCGAAGTAATGTCTAAACCCAATGATTCAAAACAGAAAGGATCCCAGAACAAGCAAACGCCGTTTTAATTGTCTCAATCACTGGAAGAATCAAAACTCATTTGATTTGAAACGAGACAAGCATAAAAGGAGTAAAGACCGCTCAAGAAATGAAATCGTCTAAAACTTTTAATTTGAGAGTTATCCAATTTGAGTTATGAGAGTAGGAATGATTTCTTTTTCATTTTTATGAAGGAAGAAGCAAAAAATTAACTCAAAGTCTAATTGATTTTTTGTTAGAATTTATCAATTTCATACATAGGCAAAACCTCGAATCATTCATTTTTCTCGAGCCGTACGAGGAGAAAACTTCCTATACGTTTCTAGGGGGGGTGTTGCTCGTCTACATCTATCCCAATGAGCCGTCTATCGAATCGTTGCAATTGATGTTCGATCCCGAAGAGAAGGAAAAGATCTTCGGAGATTGGGTTTTTATGATCCGATAAGGAATCAAACTTTTTTAAATGTTCCTGCTATTCTATATTTCCTCGAAAAGGGTGCGCAACCTACAGGAACTGTTCAGGATATTTTAAAGAGGTCGGGAGTGGAACTTCGTCCTAATCAAGCGAAATTCAATTAAGGAAAAAATTTGGGAAATACAAAAATAAAAAATAGAAGATAAAAGTTATACTTATCCAAAGTTATATACAAGTAACTACCCCTTTTTGTATTTCCTGCTCTATTTGTATATCTTTTTTATATTTCTCATTGCTTCCATAGAATTCTGTGTTATATATTGACAAAGCCTTAATTTAAATTTCATTATGAAATTTTTATTTCATTTTTCATTTCTTTTTCCAGCTACACTTTTTTGTATCTAGATTAGATATGCAGTGCCAATACAAGTCCTTTTGTTTTAGTTTTCTTTTAATTAATAAAATTCATTAACATTAATTGAATATGAATTATTCATATAGTATTATTAAAGTATTAATCTAGTCTTTAAGTATTTCTTTTTTCCATTTTTCAATTGAAATTGGTTCAATTGAAAAATGGAATTTCTTTCGATTGGGTTTTTTCTCAACATTTATATTGACAACAGCATCTCAAACAAATATAATTCATTGGAATTGTAAATTAAGTAAAGATAAGTGAAGTGGATCTATTTTTTTTTATGTTTCAAAAGAATTTTCAATTAGAAAATGTGTGTTTTTTTTAGATTTATTCATTCAACAGTTTGATTGGATTTTTTTGTATTCGGATTGTATCTATACAGCCTCTACTAGAATTCCCATATTCTATATATATATATATTTTTTTCTTTTTTTTTTCGGGTTGCTAACTCAACGGTAGAGTACTCGGCTTTTAAGTGCGACTAGGATCTTTTACACATTTGGATGAAGCGAGGGATTCGTCTATACCATCGGTAAAGCTTGGAAGACCGCGACTGATCCTGAAGGGAAATGGATGTTAAAAATAGCATGTCGTATCAACGGAGAGTTCTGAGAATATTTCAGTCTTACTAGATCAGTCTTACTAGATCGGTATTACTAGATCGGTATTAAGGCGGTATTACTAGATCGGTATAAGGCCGTGTTCGAATTCTTAGAACCGAATAAAATGAAAATCGAAGTTGGGTCGAATAAATAAATGGATAAGGCTGGGGCTTCAATTAAATTATGGGGAAAGAAAAAGCAACGAGCTTTGGTTCTTAATTTGAATGATTCCCGAGCTAATTAGACGTTAAAAATCAAAATAGATTAGTGCCCGCGGCGGGAAGGGGGTTCTCGCCCCACGAGTGGATTCTTTCTTTTTTAATGAATCCTACTTATTCTGGAATGGAGATGAGTGTGTCGAAGAAAAAGTATGTTGATAAAGAAAGTTTTTTCCGAAATCAAAAGAGCGATTCGGTTTTAAAAATAAAGGATTTCTAACCATCCTATCCTAAAATTCCTATAATATAGGCCGATTAATTGAAATGGAAAGGGGGAGTATAAGGAGAGTATAGTGAATCCGTTTGAAGTTTACCAGGTTCCGAGGTATTTATTATTCTATCTATTATTACTAGAATTACCTTGTTTTGACTGTATCGCACTATGTATCATTTGATAACCCTCAAAATCTTCTGCCTTTGGTCCAAATCCAATTTCAAATGGAGGAAATTCAAAGATATTTACAGCCAGAGAGATCTCAACAACACAACTTCATATATCCACTTCTCTTTCAGGAATATATTTATGTACTTGCTCATGATCGTGGTTTAAATAGGTCAATTTTTTTTGAAAATACAGGGTATGAAAAAAAATTGAGTTTTCAAATTGTGAAACGCTTAATTACTCGAATGTATCAACAGATACATTTTACTCCTTATTCTTCTAACAAAAGTCAAATTTTTGGGCCCAACAAGAGTTTGTATTCTAAACTGCTATCAGAGGGGTTTGCATTTATTGTGGAAATTCCGTTTTCTTTACGATTAATATCAGAGCGCAAAAAAATATTAAAATCTCAAAATTTACGATCAATTCATTCAATATTTCCTTTTTTAGAGGACAATTTATCACATTTAAATTATGTATTAGATATACTAATACCCTACCCCCCTCATCTGGAAATCTTGGTTCAAACTCTTCGCTATTGGGTGAAAGACGCTTCTTCTTTACATTTATTACGATTCTTTCTCCATGAGTATTGCAATTTGAATAGTTTCATTACTCCAAAGAAGTCCCGTTCCCTTTTTTCAAAAAGAAATCAAAGATTTTTCTTTTTCTTATATAACTCTTATGTATGTGAATACGAATCCTTTTTTGTCTTTCTCCGTAACCAATCTTTTCATTTACGATCAACCAGTTTTGGAGCCCTTTTTGAACGAAACAATTTCTATGGAAAAATAGAATGCTTTGCAGAAGTCTTTGCTAAGGATTTTCAGGCTAACCTATGTTTGCTCAAGGATCCGGACCCTTCCCTGCATTATGTTAGGTATCGGGGAAAATCAATTCTGGCTTCAAAAGGGACGCTTCTTTTGATGACTAAATGGAACTATTATCTTGTCAATTTTTGGCAATGTTATTTTTCTCTGTGGTTCCATACTGGAAGAATCAA